TAAAATAAGAGGTTTTGTCGTTATAGAACACGGAATTCAATGGAAGCAATGATAAATAAATACAAATAGAAAAGGAAAGGGAGGAAATACAAAAAAATAGAAGAGAAAAGTAATACAAAGTTATATACAAATCACTACCCCCTTTTTTGTATTTCCTTAATTTATTTCCTTAATTGAATTTCGGTTGATTAGGACGAAGTTCCTTAAAAACCTCCGCCTTCTTTAAAATATCCTGAACAGTTCCTGTAGGTTGAGCCCCTTTTTCAAGGAAATATAAAATAGCAGGAACATTTAAATAAGTTTGATTCTTTATCGGATCATAAAAACCTACTTTCCGAAGATCTTTTCCTTCTCTTCGGGATCGAACATCAATTGCAACGATTCGATAGACGGCTCATTGGGATAGATGTAGATGAACAACACCCCCCCTAGAAACGTATAGGAAGCTTTCTCCTCGTACGGCTCGAGAAAATGATTGATTCGAGGTTTTGTCTCTGTATGGAATTCTATCTAAGAAATGACAACTGGGTCCATAAAATGATCAAATCAATTAAAGATGTAAGTCTTTTTTTTTCTTCTTTCTTCCTGAAAATAAAAAAGAAAGCATTCGTACTCTCATAACTCAAGTTGGATAACTTTCAAACAGTTCAAAGGAAAATCTTTCGGCAATTTCATTTATTGAGCGGTCTTTCCTCTTTTTTTGTTTGTCTCGTTTAAAATCGGATTCTTCAGTCTGATCCAGTTATTAAGACAATTTAAAAGGTGTTTCCTTGTTCTGGGATCCTTTATCTTTGTTTTATTTTAAATCATTGGGTTTAGACATTACTTCGGTGCTTTTTAATCCTTTCAAAATGGCAGCAACATACCCTTTTTTCGATTTCTATGAAAGAATCCTACAAGACGATGGATTCCCTCGTGAAACACTTTGGATCGAAAAAGTTTGATCAATTCCAAGAAATTTTTTAATTTTAAACTTGCTCGAATTGGATTCTTTCGATTTCCATACCGAAGATACATTTACGAAGTTGTTTCAATTTTTTTATTGATTGGCATTAACCCTAGACCCTTGCCCCGAGAAATAAATTAATACTTTCTACTCGAGCTCCATCATGGACTATTTACATTCCAAGACAACAAAAAACGAGGGGTTCTAGTGAAACAGAACCAATGATGTCGAGCCAAGAGCATCTTCATTCCTACATAAAATGGTGGATGTACAAATCCACAACGGATCGTGTCCTTCAAGTCGCACGTTGCTTTCTACCACATCGTTTCAAACGAAGTTTTACCATAACATTCCTCTAAGAACCGGTATGGAATTGATTCAATTATGGAATCATGAATAGTCATTGGTTGGGCTGATGTATAAACACCATAATCTATAGTATTTTCTATATCTTCTATATCTTTCTATATCTATATACTATAGATATAAAGAATACTATAGATATAGGTGGATATATATTTTTCTGAAGAAGTCTTAGTAAGACCCCATCGCTAATATTAATTTGTCTAACATATTATTATATATTAATTAATATTATATTAATTAATATATAATAAATAATTTTTTTATATAAATAATATAATAAAAAATATAATAAAAAATAAGACGAATAAATGAATTCTTTTTGATTCTGCATCTTCACGTGACTTAATAGGAGAGAAAGATTCAGCTTCTAAGGAATGATTAAACTATTTCTCTTTCTAAATTTATTCGAAATTTAGAAAGTTCCCTTTTCGACATCATTCTTCGAAGAAAATTTGATAGTTAAAAACAACTTTTGATCATCTTAGGAAAAAAGATAAGTCTTTTTTTTTTTAATTGAATCATCAATGATTTCAATGATTTAAAATAGATAAATACACCAAACAACAAATCCAATTTTTTTTATGAGATGGATAAAAAAAGATTAATGTAAGGTAAGATTTTAATTCGTATTCTTTTTTTTTTTTTATCTGATTGATAAAATCCAAAGAATGGGGAGGGTTTCGTATCTATCAATTCGATCAAATAGACGGAGCAATTGTCACCGTTTATAGATATTGAAATGAACGCCTTCCCATTACTGATTAACTTCTATCTACCCCATTCTATGGGACTGATGCAGCATAAATCAAAAGAAAAGAAGGGGGTGTCCTAGTCTTTTTTATTTTTACGAAATGCGAGCTGTCTAGGCACAAAGCCAAACAAGTCCAGATTAAGTCCAGTTTTTGCTCCTTTTTTTGCTATTTTAGCCTAACTCATTTTTTGCTATTTTAGCCTAACTCATTGATTAAGAATTAAGAGACTTAGTGAATTTAATTAGTACCAAAAACCCCCTCTTGGCGAAAAGTCAAGAAATCTACAAAAAATAAAATTGAATCTAATTAGGCTAATTTAGGGGGTAGAGAATACGAGATAGGGAATATGGATTCTTCCGCATCTCGATTCAGTTTAAAAAAAAGATTCATCGAAGAAAAAAATAAGAAACAACAATCAAATCACATTCCAGCTAAC